GTTCATACTGTAAGACTTATTTGATCTTCTCAATTGTTAAAATTTTTTTCTCGAATAAATCATGAATTTTTCTAGGACAGTATTAAGGATCTCATCGAAAACTTACAGCAGCTTGCCAAACAAAGGCTAAGAGAAAAAAGAGAACAGGTATTACTGGCATAACGTCTACGATTGGATTCAAAAAAGCGTAGGCCTCGGGCAATTTGGCGAATAAAAAACTACTCGAAAAAAGGGCAGAATTAAAACAGATACAGATCAATTTAAATATATTAAGCATAACAAATATTTTGTTCTTGTAGATAATTTGATTTTGATTGAGTTATTAATATGTTATTGATATAAGGTCCAAATGAAGAAAGGAAAGTAAGGTAGAGTAAAAATACTTCTTTGAACTCACCCAATCAAAAATCCTTCCATTCTCACAAGAGAATAGAATAAATTATACTTTCATACAATATCTTAATTGAATTATATGTAATGATCAATAAATTCGGTTTCATTTTATATCTACACGTGTCAAAATCCTAACACCAATCTAATCTATTTCATAGATATTTGGGCTGGAATTGACGAACAACCACTAACAATATTAGTCTTTATTAGTGTTGAATAGAAATCTAAATGGGGCGTAGCCAAGCGGTAAGGCAACGGGTTTTGGTCCCGCTATTCGGAGGTTCGAATCCTTCCGTCCCAGAGCATAGAATAAATATTATTCTTTTTGAACAACCTTCTGTTTAAGAGTAAAATATTGGAGAGAATGTGATTCTTGTTTCTAATTTTTCAGGATTCAGGGGGAAGAAAGATTTCTTTTTCACCACTTGAATCGAGTTCAAATAACATCTACCTGTGATCCGGTTAAGGTGGAAACATAGGTTACAAGAGTTGGAATTCAAAAATATATATATTATTAAATAAATAGTTAAATCTATTTATTGATATAAATATGTATTTTTCATTCATACAATGAAATAGGCATTGCATTTAGACAATAAAATATGGAATTTATTTGAATTCTTACTGAGACTTTTTCTTCATAAATTCTCCATCCCGTTCATATTTCATATACAAATAGAGGGAAAAAGTATAGATTACTATGTACCGATCAAACAATGACTATTCATGATTGCATAATTGAATCAATTACATACTAGTTCCAAACTAGAGGAATGTTATGGTAAAACTTCGTTTGAAACGATGTGGTAGAAAGCAACGTGCGACTTGAATTGAAGGACATGATCTGCTGTGGATTTTTACATCCACCACTTTACTTTATACAGGAATAAAGGTGCTCTTGGCTCGACATTCTTTGTTCTCTTCTACTAGAACCCTGATTTTTCTTGGGTTCTAATGTAAAAAATAGTACAGGATGGAGCTCGAGGAGAAAGTATTTATTCCTTTCTCAAGGGGTAAGGATCTAGGGTTAGTGCCAATCAATAAGTTGGAACAACTTCGTAAGTATATTTTTTTCGATGTAGAAATTGAAGGGATCCATTTCAAGCAATTTTTCAAATCCACAAGGAAAATTTGTTGAAATTGCGAAAACTCTTTCGATCTAAAGTGTATGATGTGTGAATCAAGCGTTCGTATGATTTTTTGATAGAAAGAAATCATAAATAAAAAAGGGCTTGTTGCTGCCATTTTTAAAATGATTAAAAATCGCCGAAGTAATGTCTAAACCCAATGATTCAAAGCAAGGATAAAGGATCCTGGAACAAGGGAATACCGTTTTGTTTTCAATTGTCTCAACAACTAGATCACAATGAAGAATCAAAATCGATTCTAAAGGAGACAAACAAAAGGGGGGTTAGAGACTACTCAATAAATGAAATGCCTAAGGGTTTTCTGTTGACCTATTTGAGACTTATCCAACTTGAGTTATGAGAGTATGAATGCTTTTTTTTTCTTTTTCCAAAAAGAAAAGAAGAAAAAAGGATTTAGGACTTAAATGCCTAATTGATTTGGTCTTTTATGAATCTATTTGACATTCTAATTTTATACATAGACAGAAACTCATTTCTAATCATAATCATTTTTTTCTCGAGCCGTATGAGGAGAAACCCTCTTATACGTTTCTAGGGGGGGGGTAGTATTCATCTACATCTATCCCAATGAGCCGTTTATCGAATCGTTGCAATTGATGTTCGATCCCGAAGAGAAGGAAGGGATCTTCAGAAAGTGGGTTTTTATGATCCGATAAATAATCAAACCTATTTAAATGTTCCTGCTATTTTATATTTCCTTAAAAAAGGCGCTCAACCTACAGGAACTGTTCATGATATTTCAAAGAAGGCAGGGGTTTTTACGGAACTTAGTGTTAATCAAACGAAATTAAATTAATGAAATACAAAAAAAGAGGGTGTGGATGACTCATATATAGCTTTGTATAAAAAATTCTCTACTCTTTCCCCCTCTTTTCCTCTATTCATACCTATTTATTTTTCCTAATTTAGTATTCCTACTAGAGAATATCGTGTTCTATAATGAGAAAAATTTATTTTAC